GGTCGGTCTTTCTAAATAGGCCGATCCATCCGACCTTTGGTGGCCCGGTCTCTGAGCGCTCTCCCTCTCATTACTAGAAAGCACGAATAAAAAAGCAATTATCTTCTTTATTTATAAAGAAAGAGGAGAGGCATGAGATTCAGGTGTTCAAAAGTTTGAGGATTGAAAAGGAGAAGGATTTCATACCCAAAGGAATACCTCTGCTTTATTTCATACCTCTATTCTATTAAGAAAGGGCGCGCCTAAGCGAGCAAGCATACGCATAGCAGCACATAGCGCGCCAAAAGGCTACCTACGTACGCGAGGCTAGAGCGCGATTGATTGTTGGAAGAGTTTTCACCGAAGCCGGTTACCGCCTTCCGGGCCCAGCTACTGAGGTAAGAGGCAAAGGATCCACTTGATGAATAACCATCCGATAGTGCCATCCCACCCCGTCTAGCTATCGTAATACGTCCGGATGCCAAAGCTTCCTAAATATACTGAAGCGAGGAATACTAGGATCAGAGCGCTAGCATCCCTTGCTCTCTATCGATTGCTCACTGCCGTCTCATCCGAACAAAAAAAGGAATAAGGGGGGACATACTTCACGTAACCACTCCCTTGGTTGGGGGCTGTGCCGCCCCTATCCTTTCAATTGATAGATTCCCTTTTATTATCACTGTTGGAATATTTTGGAAGACGACTTGGTCAGGGCGGAACACAATTGATTTGCTTTGCTTATTCCAATACTGGGATTGGGTTGGCTTGGCCATTTGATTTATCAAAACCATTTTTTTAGCGAAGGCTTTCACTCCACTTTTTCCTTCACGGCGGTAAGGGTCTCCGCCCTTGACCCAAGACCGCTAACACCGAATAAATCATGAAGTTATACCCTTGCTATTGTTGTTGAAAATATATATCACATTCCTGCCAGTCTTTCGGTACCAGCTCCTGTTCTTTCTGCGGCAGTTGTGGATTCGCTATACTGAAAACTGAGTTTCCATAGCTTGAAATGAAACAGGATTTCAAATAGATGGAAAAACAGGCCCTTTAAAGGTGTAAAAGTGAAATAGGGAGGGATTAGCAGCCGTTACGGTAGACTTGGATGAATCTCAATCCGAATGAGGGACCCGACGCCTATAAGAGGTGGATGCGTCTTTTAAAGATCCATCAGAAGCATGAGGAGAAGAAGTGAACCCTACCCTAATAGGTGGTCATTCATGCCGTCTTCACCTTCACTTGCCATGGTCAATGCTCAGCCTTGCCATATCCCACGCTCGTAGCAAAGACGTGAACAACAAAGGTCTATGCGAAATGGACCAAATCGGATATGATTGAATAACCGAACAGTTAGGCTACGTAACTTTACGCTGACTCCTCTTCCCCTTCGATACGTGCCTGCTACTGCAGCAGCTAGAGAGAATGGCCTAACACTCAAATCAAGTAGTACGGAACGGAGGAAGATTCTTTTTTTTGAAATAAAGACTAAAGAAGAATGCGGTGCATACACCGAGCTAAGGACTCGAATTCAATTCCCGATACGTCTTATCTACTTTCTTCTTTCTTTTCCTCGTAGCCCAGTCTTATAACACCCTACTCTATTCCAACTCAAAATCTCGTTTATTGTATTGTTGGAGTCCGTGGGATTTCATTGATTAGCCATTGGAGGACAAAAAGTCCAGTGCGGAAACCACCAGTCTAACCGTAGCTTCAGATCTTGGATATGCCGATCAACAGAACAGGTGAACAGAAGACTTCTAAGGATTTACCATTCAAAATAGATTTCTATTGTCACTATTATCTCTGTAGCCGCCCTAGTAGCATCAAATACAATTGCTACTACTCCCGCTTTTGAAGTCAAGTATGCCATCTATCTTCTGCTGTAAATGCAACTACTGGTTCATTGATAGTGTACACCCTTACCAAGGATGAAATGCCAGATTGAACTGATACTGTTGGCCATCATCAGCTGCAGAGGTCTAGGGAATGAAAGTCTTATAGAGGAGACTGGCTTCGTAAGTCAAGTAAATGAATTAGAGATAGATAGCTCGGAGAAGCTGGAGAGGTGAATGAGTTACCAGCTACATAAACTATTCACTCTGATGCTACACCATTTCCTGCTTATCTTTGTGCCGATATTGGAACTATTTCATATGTAGATTCCCTTCCTTTCTTTAGTACTGTCCTTCCTTCTCTCCGGCAGCGAGCTTCTTCTTTCCTCAATGACTCGGCTAGTGAAAGAGAATCGGCATCCGGCTTTCGATCCGATGTCAGGTGCAAAACAAGTCCATCTTTCTTCAATCTGTCAGAAAGGAGGATTTCTTCCCCCACATTCCCTTCCTTCGACCAGGCACGTCCGTTAGATCGGCTGTGAGTCAAGTGATCCTAATTCAAACAAGGTATAAGGGAGTTGCCTTTTTCTAAGTCGAGTGAAGAAGAAAGAGTTCAACTCTTTTCTTTGGAACAGATAAGTTCGATACAGATAACAAAGAATAGAAATTGGGGAGCAGGTGCCTTTCCC